AATTATGGTCATTGCATAATTGGCTCCCTTGAAAAGCATTGGCGCACGTGTAAACGAGGTGCTCTACCTAACTGAGCTATAGCCCTTGTTATAACTATTTTAACATAGAGACATTTTTTTGTCAAGAAGGATATCCCATAATTTCACATGATAACTCTCTGATCTGTTTCTGATCTGTTTACGTTTAATGGTAAAAGATTTATATTGCTTAGAAAACCTATTTTACCTATAATCCATCGAAGTGGTGGAGACCTTTTTTGTGGTGATAAATGACCTACTTAACCCAGTGGTTAGAGTATTGCTTTCATACGGCAGGAGTCATTGGTTCAAATCCAATAGTAGGTAGAACTTATTAGATACCATGGAATCCGGTATCTAATAAGTTTTTCTACCCATCCTCTTTTTGTCGTTCTATAATCAGATTATACTTCATTGTATTCATTTTTTGAAATGGAATAAAGCTGTAGTGTGTAGGATATAATAAAAAAATCTTTCTATTTTGATTGAATTTATTTATGACTACTAAGAGGAAATTGCATTGACAGCCTCTACTCGCGTCCTAGCTCGTCTGAGAGCTAGATTTGACTCAATTGCTTGTCTCTTACCCTCAGCTCTACTCAAGTTAGCTTCAGCTATTTCAAGAGTTTGTTGGGCTTCTTGTGGATCAATGTCAGTACTAATTTCCGCATCATTTCCTAAAATGGTGATCTCATTATTACTTATTCTAGCGAAACCGCCCATAAGAGCCACCGTTAACCATTGGTTGTTTAGTCGTATTCTCAAAAGGCCTATATCTACAGCCGCGGCAATGGGGGCATGATTTGGTAATATGCCAATTTGTCCACTATTAGTAGATAAAATAATCTCTTTAACTTTGGAATCCCAAATAATTCGATTAGGAGTCAGTACACAAAGATTTAAGGTCATTTCTTCAATTTGCTCTCCTCTTCTAAATTCAGAGCTTTCGCGGTAGCTTCATCGATGTTACCCACCAAATAAAAGGCCTGCTCGGGAAGACTGTCTAATTTTCCGGAAAGGATGAATTGAAATCCCCGAATTGTTTCTGCGAGACCAACATATTTCCCTGGAGAACCAGTAAAGACTTCTGCAACAAAGAAGGGTTGTGATAAGAAACGCTCAATCTTTCGTGCTCTTGCTACAGTTAAACGATCTTCTTCGGATAATTCGTCCAGCCCAAGGATAGCTATAATGTCCTGAAGTTCTTTGTAACGTTGTGAAGTTTGCTTAACCCTTTGCGCAGTTTCATAATGTTCCTCGCCAACGATCCGAGGTTGTAACATAGTTGACGTTGAATCCAAGGGATCTACTGCTGGATAAATACCTTTGGCAGCTAATCCTCTTGATAATACGGTAGTAGCATCTAAATGTGCAAATGTCGTGGCAGGAGCAGGGTCGGTTAAATCATCCGCAGGTACATAAACTGCTTGGATCGATGTTATAGATCCTTCTTTGGTAGAAGTAATTCTTTCTTGCAAAGAACCCATTTCCGTACTAAGGGTAGGTTGATAACCCACTGCAGAAGGCATTCTACCTAATAAGGCAGAGACTTCGGACCCTGCTTGAACGAAACGAAATATATTGTCAATGAATAGAAGTACGTCTTGCTCATTAACATCCCGAAAATATTCCGCCATGGTTAAGGCAGTCAAGCCAACTCTCATACGAGCTCCTGGCGGTTCATTCATTTGACCATAGACTAGAGCTACTTTGGATTCTGCAAGATTTTTTTCATTAATCACCCCGGATTCTTTCATTTCCATGTAGAGATCATTTCCTTCACGAGTACGTTCACCTACTCCGCCAAATACGGATACGCCTCCATGAGCTTTGGCAATGTTGTTGATCAATTCCATGATGAGTACTGTTTTACCCACTCCAGCTCCCCCAAAGAGTCCTATTTTTCCTCCACGGCGATAGGGAGCTAAAAGATCCACCACTTTAATCCCTGTTTCAAAGATTGATAATTTCGTATCTAACTGTATGAAGGCGGGTGCAGATCTATGAATGGGAGATGTTGTGCGAATATCAACAGGACCTAAATTATCAACAGGCTCTCCAAGAACGTTGAAAATTCGTCCAAGAGTAGCTCCGCCAACTGGAACACTTAGAGGAGCTCCAGTGTCAATCACTTTCATTCCTCTCATCAGACCATCTGTAGCACTCATAGCTACAGCTCTAACTCGATTATTTCCTAATAATTGTTGTACCTCACAAGTTACATTAATTTGTTGACCAACAGTATCTCGACTCTTAATTACCAAAGCATTATAAATATTAGGCATCTTGCCCGGTGGAAAAATGACATCCAGTACTGGGCCAATAATTTGAGCGATACGCCCTAGGTTTTGTTCTTCAAGTGTAGAAACAACAGGATCAGAAGTAGTAGGATCAGAAGTAGTGGGATTGCTTCTCATAATCATAAATCCTAATAAATATGTCTAAATTCTTTTTTGAAAAGTACTGAATCGAAAATAAATAT